CCAACTGGTCTAGGGCCCTCTCTCGTAATTCTTCTGAATTTTGAATAGTCTTCAAGATCCTCTGTTTTCGATTCTCTAATAAATCGCTTAACACTCCCCTTCCAAAAAAAACCAACACACCAAGCACTACGCTTAGATTTATTAGATTTGTTGCAAAAATATCGGTATTAAAACCGAAACTCCCGGCAGATGGCCAATAACCCAAGGAAAGGAAAAAATCGGTTACATTTTTCATACGATCTCCTCTTTCTTATAGTTATAGATAGACTACTAAAATTTATTTTCTATTTTTTATGAATTTTCTTATTTCTAAATAGAAAATAAAAATTTGAGTCAAAAAATATATTGATTTAGAAATTTATTTTAATTAATTTTTTTATTGGAAATTTCCAATAATTGGAAATTTCCAATAAGCCTGATACTTATTTGATTCGAATTAGGTACCAGGTATTATACAGGTCAGTTTCGAAATACCTCGTTTGTTACAATTGGAATACTTCCTAAAAAAGTTTATCTATTGGACTAAGAGGGTAAAGAAAAAAGTAAGTTGGATCCTCATCATCAAACCAGCAATTTCCCTAGATTGTTCTTCCGAAGTAATTTAATTGTAGGAGTTAAATATTAAAATAATTCGAAAAACCAAGAACAGCAAATCCACAAAATAAACAAAAATATGTTTTTTTTTGATTAAACAAAAGGATTCGCAAATAAAAGAGCTAATGCAACAACTAGCCCATAAATTGTTAAAGCTTCCATGAAAGCTAGACTAAGCAATAAAGTACCCCGTATTTTTCCTTCCGCCTCTGGTTGTCTCGCAATTCCTTCTACAGCCTGTCCCGCAGCAGTACCTTGACCAACCCCAGGTCCAATAGAAGCAAGCCCAACGGCCAATCCAGCAGCAATAACGGAAGCGGCAGAAATCAGTGGATTCATGATAAGGTCCTCGCACCAAAACAAAAATAAAGAAATAGTTAATGATACAATCAACCAACATTCAATTCACAATTACAGACGAAATGGAAAGGCTTCTATTGAAATCCCTGCCGAAATTCACACTAGTAAGACAAATTAGATATCTCTTTAGTTCATATATACCTAGTTAATGTCTAATATCACATATACATGTTTTTCCCCATACCGTAAACAAAATATTGTCTCTTAAAGTCGTCGGACTTCTCGAATCATTCCATTCTTTGAAAGAATCACAAGCGTTGTCTTATAGCGATTATATTACATACACCTCGTTCGACCCCTCGTTCCTACGCAAACCAATCCGTTTTTTTTTTATCTCGTTTTTGGTAAACCCTTACGTTTTTTTCATCCCACCGAAAAAGGTCCAATCAATTTTAATGGACCCATTTGTTAGGCCAAACCATTCTATAGAAATATTCCATATTTGATTGATTTTGATTGATATAAATCCATGTAATTTAGTGTAATTTTGTATTTATTCAATTTTTTTTTTGTCAATGGATGAATTGAATAAAATCAACTGAAATGAGAATCATTTTCTATAGCATCTTTTTTTTATTTGCGCGTCGTAACCTTTTGTCCAATTACTCTAGATCGTCTCTATCTTTATTTCTCCCTTTTGTATAGATTTATCTTCCCTAAGTGGATTACCTTAAACGTCGCATACATTCCGTCAGGCTAAGCTAAAAAAGACTGTGTCGAAAACTAGTCAATGATGACCTTCCATGGATTCCCCTATATAAGCCGCAGCTAGGGTTGCAAAAATAAGAGCTTGAATACCGCTTGTAAATAATCCAAGGAACATGACAGGTATAGGAACTACTAAAGGTACTAAAGAAACAAGAACAACAACTACTAATTCATCAGCTAAAATATTTCCGAAAAGTCGAAAACTAAGCGATAGCGGTTTTGTAAAATCTTCTAAGATGTTAATAGGTAAAAGGATTGGGGTTGGTTGAATATATTTACCGAAATAACCCAATCCCTTTTTTGTAAGACCCGCATAAAAATATGCTACTGACGTGAGTAAAGCTAAAGCAACGGTCGTGTTTATATCATTTGTGGGTGCGGCTAACTCCCCATGGGGTAACTCTATAATTTTCCAGGGTAAAAGAGCCCCTGACCAATTTGAAACAAAAATAAATAGAAACATTGTTCCAATAAAGGGAACCCACGGACCATATTCTTCTCCTATTTGAGTTTTGCTCACATCTCGAATGAATTCAAGGACATATTCAAAGAAATTCTGACCATCAGTAGGAATGGTTTGTGGATTACGAACAGCTATAATGGCTGAACCTAATAAAATAGCAATTACGACCCAAGAAGTAATAAGTACTTGAGCATGGACTTGGAAACTTCCTATTTGCCAATAGAAATGTTGGCCTACTTCCACACCTGATATATCGTATAAACTTTTTAGTGTTTTGATAGAACATAATAGAACATTCATATTACCCTCTGAAAGAAATAGAACTAAAAAAGGAATTATTTTGCTTCACCCATCTTTTTTTGATTTGCCTACCTG